TCCAATGTTTCAAAAAACTACAACATTCTTTCATTTCTTTCTTACTATACTAATAGAACTTAACTTTCTTTACTCTATTTCTTTGAATTTGAATATAGAATCAAAGTTTCCATTTTTTTTATAAGTTCATTGAAAAAGTTGGATTTTCTTAAGAAATTTACCTTGATTTTTTTTGTTCACTACTTATGTAATGTAATAAATCTCAAAAAAGGGGTTCTGATAAACCGCGAAAAATGGAAACTAAGAATAGGAATCTTTGACGAATGGGATCAAGAATAATGAAGTATTATTTCGACACAAGAAAATACATTTTCTTGTGTCGAAGACTAGGAAGACAAATAATTCTTTCTAGACTCCTTTAGATTCCTTTGGTCTATCATTTTTTCTATTCTACAGTCTCCCTTTACTTATCTTATTTTTCATATCTAATAGTATTTTTTTTCTATTAGAATAGAAATTGATACACTCGATGACATTTCAATCTGACACGAGTGACATAATTATACCCCTCCTATTTGCAAGGTAAAATAGTAGTCTTCACAATATACAAGAAATATTATGACTAGTAATGCGATACAAGTAATTCCCGAAATCCGGTATAAAAAGAATAAGAAAAAAACAAGTAAAAAAAAAAGCTTTTCATACTTTTTTTGGTCATACATAATTATAGAATGAATTTCTAACAAGAATTTGGTTCTTTTTACGAACTTGATGTTGAGAAATCCACCGATCTAGAAATTCATTTCGGACAATTGAACCTTTTCAAATTGTTTCTTTTTAAGAACCAAAAAGATTTGTGCTAAAATAATAGATGCAAAAAAGAACAAAAGGCCTTGGACACGTAATGGATCTTGAAGTACTATTTCCGCCTCCCTCTGACCAAATCCACCCACATTAGGATTGCTCGTTAATGGTTGATCAAGTTTGATAGATTCGCCCTCTGAAATAAGAAGTTCTGGTCCTGGAGGGATAATATCCACCACTTGACGCCCATCCAATGCATCCACTAGGGTTATTTCATATCCTCCCTTTTCTTTTCGTATTATTTTGCTTATTATACCCGCTACTGTAGCATTATAAACATTATTATTACTCTTACTCCCGTCGGGATAAATCTGGCCCCTTCCTCTGTTCCCACCTACATATATGGGATATTTTAAGAAGTAAACATCTTTCTTAGTAGCAGGGTCCGGAGAAAGAATAGGAAAGGTGATTTCACTATATTTCTGACCAGGAACAGGACCTATTACAAGAATATTTTTTTTAGTGGGACGATAGTTCTGAAAAGATAGATTGCCTATCTTTTCTTTAATCTCGGGCGAAATACGATCTGGGGGGGCTAATTCAAACCCCTCAGGTAAAATAAGAACAGCCCCCACATTCAAAGCTCCTTTTTTACCATTCCCAAGAACTTGTTTCAATTGCTTATCATAAGGAATTCGAACAACTGCTTCAAATACACTATCCGGAAGTACAGCTTGTGGAACCTCAATATCCACGGGCTTATTAGCTAAATGGCAGTTGGCACAGACAATACGGCCGGTCGCTTCTCGTGGATTTTCATAACCCTGCTGTGCAAAAATGGGATATGCATTTGAAACAGGTGCCCCAGTTATTATATATATCATGAGCGATAGGAAAATGGATCGAGTAATCTCTGCCTTTATCCAAGAAAAGGTATTTCTAGTTTGCATGGTCCAATCATTGATCCCGAAAATTTCTACAATAAAATTAGGTAGGTTGCTAGTATAGTTCCCTATCCCTGATTCTGCTATTTACTGAAATAATTTTACTCGAATCTAGGAAGAATTCTCCTGGATGGGTAGAAGAAATAAGTAAAATTATTAATGTTTTACTTATGTACAAAGTAACAAACCTGAACATGGGATCAGTGGATCATTTTTTAGTCATTTATTGAATGATAAATCACTACAAGTGACGGAGATACACGATTTAAATAACGGAAGATCCAATATTTTAAAATTGTATCTAGAATGACTGGAAAAGTGGAAACAAGACCGGATATAATTTGATCATTATGAGCAAATCCAAAATCTTTGTAAACAGATCCAATCATTAGTTCCCAACCATGGGGCGAATGGAAGCCTATACATAAATCAGTTAATAAAAGAATAGAAAAAGCTTTGATTGTATCACTTAAGTTATATAGGAACTCTTGAACCCAAGAGTTAAGAAGAAAAAGTTGTTCATTACCTAGAATAGAATAAGCACTTAGAATAACAAAAGAGATTATATTTGTCGAGAAGTACAAAATCATATGGATACGATCATGATTGTGTATCTTGATCAATTGGATTGTTTCTTTGTAAATTCCTATAGGAAGCTTTTGTAGATGTCTTTCTGGGTATTCTTTTATCATTTCGTCCAAGAGGAAGAGTCTCTCTAATTCTAGAACTTTTTTAAAAATATTTTTTTCTTGAATATGATTCAAGAAAATTTCAGATTGCCCAGTATTCCACCAATTAGTAACCCAAGCTTCTAGACTTTTTTTAAATGAAAGAGAGATCCACCAGGGCAAAAATACTATAGATGCAAGATATAGAAGGGGAATGAATGCTTTCGTTTTTGCCATTTTTTCGTCTTTTATTTTTTTTTTTTTAATGAACTTACTTCATTCATCAACTTGATACAATATTGAATATTCATATCAAACATAAGTTCTATTACAAGTCATATTGATTCTATTATCAATCTATTCTCTGTTTTTTATTTGTACTTGAGTGGTTAGTCCTTAAATTTCGAAACAATACAAAAATAGAAAAACAAAGAATCCACTTTTTAAATTCGAATCAAGAAAAAAAATATCTATTGTTTCAAAATATAGCAATTACTCAAATTTGAAGCAATTGCCCGATTTCGATGAATGCACGAAAGAACCACCTCAGGATTAGGATTTACAGGTGAAAGAAGTCCCTTTCTATTCGATCAAAATAGAAAATATTTCAAAAAAAAAAAGAATTTATCGGTTTTTCCCTCGTGTTAAAAACTAAGAATACGAAAGTAGTCATTCTTCGCTTCATTTTTCAAAATACTTCAATTGGTACACGCAAGAAATAGGCCAATTCTGCAGCTTTTTGTTCAATTTCTTGTGGGGTCAAATTCTTCTCATTACGAGTCAAGGGAATGGCCCCCTGGCCTCTGATTTCTATATAAAGGACACGATGTGCATAAATACCCTCTTTCACTTCGATTCTGATGGATTGAATGTCTTTCAGAAGGAATCGGAGGAAAATGCGACGATTTTTTCCAGGAAATCCCCAACGAAAAATAGACGCTAGTCCTTCTTTTCTATCGAATCGATCATAACCGCTACCTACATTCCACGAAATTGTGCACCATAGATAAGAACTAATAAAGAGACCTGCAATCCCATAGAAAGACATCACGATCCCCTGTGGAAAAAAAATGATTTGCTGAGACGGAAATAAAGATATCAAATCTCTACCAAGATAACTGGAAGTTCCAACCAATAAAAACCCTAATGAACCTAAAAAAAGGATAAAGGCCCAGCAGAAATTGCTTGTTTTTCGAGATCCCCTTAAAAATTCTATCCATATATGTTCTGATCGCCAACTCATACTAGATCTAATTTCATTTTATTGGAATTGGAAGAATAAAAAAAATAACCGAAATAAATTTTACTTTACTTTTGTTGATTTCCGAAGTAACTCTCATCAACTAGTATTATTCTGATGTGAACCTTTAAGAGTAATTCATCAAATTGTTTAGATCTAAAATAATAAGATCAACTGACATATAATTTCCTATAGATACTTATATATAGATATATTTACTTTATATCTATATCTCAGATATTCGCTCCGATTCCCATTTATTCAATTCTTTTTTTTTTTCAAGGATTTCGAATTCATTTACTCAGATGTCATGTATAATCGTTTATGGAAAGAGTAAGCTATATGTTATACTCTATCCTACTAGATAAATATCAATATCTGTGTTATGGTAGAAGTCGCATTCTTAAAAAAATATATATATATATATATACAAGATTTGGCATCATCGTATTTAAAAATAAAAAATCTTGTTTTTTTGAACATGAAGAGATAAAGAAGCCATTGCAATTGCCGGAAAAACTAAGCCCACTAAAGGCACAAAAATAGAGGGTAAGTTGTTGAAAGTTGTCATAGAATGGATACCTCGATTTAATAGACTTAATATTTGTACCTGTTATTTATTATTATTGTTATGTTATTTATCCTAATTATATTAATAATTTTATCTGTTATTTATTGTTAGAAAAATATCTTCGAATTATTATAATGCATATATTCATATATATATATAATTATTCAAATTTCTTAGAATTAGAAGAATTCTATAATTATAATAAGTATATCTACATGAGTATAATTATTTGAATTCTCTAATAATAAGAATGAATCTAGAATTCTATATATAGATGAGTATATATATATGGAAAAGGAATGTAGAACATAATTTTTCATCTTTCGACATGAAATATATGTATGATAATCCACTTTTTTATTTATTAATTTATTCGATTAATATTTTTAATTTTTCTTGTCTTATAATTTTCATTTAATTAACTGGAATAAAGAATTTCTTACAAATAAAAAGAAAAAAGAATTCACTCTTTTATGTTGTTTCATAGAGATTTCCTAATTACTAATATCTGTAAAAAAAAAAAAGAATAATCCACATGATTCTTTCTACAATGAAATCTTATGTTACCAAATTCAAAATCCAAAGAATGGATTTTGAATTTGATTCCTTTAAACTAAATGAATAACTACTGGTTGATCACAAATCCAATTTTGTTTTTGATTAAGGCTCTACTTGATTGAATTTTGATTCGAAGGAAAGAAAACATGTAGGTGAAATAACTCACTCAAAATATCTTTTAAAAGATTACGTGGTACGATTGGATCGAATAAGCCCTTATGGAATAAATATTCAGCCGACTGTGAACCCTCAGGTAATGTCTTATTCAATGTTTG